AACCGAACATGAAACTTTTATTTCATTCGGCTCCTTTATGGAAGATGAGATGTATAAATTCCAAAACGTGAATGAAAAAATTTGTCCCATAACATCTATGTCAGCTTTTCTGTCTGAATGCATTCAAAACAACTTGCTTTCTAGATGATCCCTCTAGAAAGGGAAGAGGATTATAACAATCTTTCTAGTTACTTCGTTCTCTATTTCTATTTGAGAGAATCCTAAGGAAAAGCATTTTCTTTCTACCGAGCTAAAACAATATAAAATAGAATATGAATATGTTGATGTCTCTAGTAAACCAAAGCCATCATTTAATAGCTATTTTGTTTCAATCTCTCTTTTATAAATCAAAAATTGAAGATTTAGTTACGATTAGAAAAAAATTCACCTTTCTATCTTCATCCATAGATTCCTTACTTATACTCATTCAACTGGAAGTATTGATCCAATTTTTAAAAAATTATGTTTCGTAATTTCATAATCCGATTTTTCAACTCATAATGGACTCTTGGATAAAAATCACGAGAATGTATATTTTTCCTCGAATCTGTCGTTGAGAGGTAAAGGATTTAATCCTTTTAAGAAATAAAGTTTTTCATCGGAATAGGAATCAAACCGAAGGACCCCTTAACTATAATAAGGGGTGAATAAAACGAATCACACTTTTACCACTAAACTATACCCGCTATAATGCGATTATTGTATATAAATAGACCTTTTGTCGAACAAAGCAAAAAAGCATAATCAAGAAATAATCATGAGAATTAGGTGTTTCGTCAGGGAACTTAACGAGATTAAGAGGGGCTCATTTAAATAACAAGTTCGATCTTGTCTGTTGATGGAGGAGTTTTGGCAAATAAATACGGCTCAACAAAATCACTTAAGTTATAACATAAAAAAGAATCCATAGCCATAATTTTTATTCAAATCTAGTATTAAAATTAAAGTAAATAATAAAATAAGAAATAAGACTTTGATTCCAGAATGGAAATAAAACAGCCCTTACTTTTGGGTGTTGTTGCTTCAATAACAAGAATTTTTGTTTCAAATCATTTTATCTATGATTATGATTCATTGAAACAAAACAAAAAGGCCCGGCTAGGTACTGACCCGGCCAGGCCGTGAGAATAAAAACGGCCCTTTCGGACGAAATCAAAGAAGTATTCTTTCTTGGAAATATTTCTTTTTCTTTCGAGTCCTTATTTGATATTGCTGATAAAAGTTTTATATATCTATATAATAAAGAGAGAAGATCTAAAGAAATACCTTTTTTTAATCCTTACTTTATGTGTAATGTAATATAGCTTTTTCAATTGGGAGAGATGGCTGAGTGGACTAAAGCGTCGGATTGCTAATCCGTTGTACGAATTATTCGTACCGAGGGTTCGAATCCCTCTCTTTCCGCTTCCGTTGATGACTTGATTTGATATTTTATTTATCTTTCGCATTTATCAAACTCTTGTGATTTTTTCCTAGTTAAAGGTGTGGAATAGATAAAATCCTAAGAAAATTTCAAAATCAAACAAGGAAACCCTTTTTCTATTTTTTTAGTCTTCACGTCCAGGATTACGTCCTGGATCGTTCGATAGGAATCCGAAGATGAAGAGAGAAACAAAGAATATCACTACTGTGTAAACGAAGAGTTTGAGAGTAAGCATTACACAATCTCCAAGATCATTTTTTGGGAAAAAGAGAATAGATTCTCCGTTTTTATTTTATACCACATCTTCTATTTTGACACCAAGATAGTGAAAATGAAGTGGTTTCTAGAAAGAAAAAAAAATTCAGAAATGCATTTGTATTTGTAATATAAAGTCTTTCATTACCAAAATTTTCTTATATAATTGTGGGGGAAACCATATAGGGTCTTGCGCTAGAAAAGAGTCAGAACGAGCCGATCCAGATTTATCGTGGCTATCCACGAATTTTCATATTTGACTCGAGGATTCATACCGTAAGGCTTATCTGATTTTATTAATTGTTAGCTTTTTTTTTGAGAAAAATCATGAATTTTTCTAGGACAGTATTATAGTAACGATCTCATCGAAAACTTACAGCAGCTTGCCAAACAAAGGCTAAGAGAAAAAAGAACAGGGGTATGACTGGCATAACATCTACAATTGGATTTAAAAAGGCGTAGGCCTCGGGTAATTTAGCGAAGAAAAAACTACTCGAATAAGGGGCGGAGTTAAGACAGATACTGATCAAACTAAGAATATTAAGCATAACAAGGGTTTTGTTCTTGGAGATAATTGCATTTTGATTGAGTTATTGATATAAGGGAAAAATGAAAAAAGTAAAGTAGACAAAAAAATCCTTCTTTATTCTTTAAACCCACCCAACCAAAAATCTTTCAATTCTCAAAAGAGAATAAAAGAAATCAAATCATACTTTCATACAATATACTATCTTAATGAAATTATATGTAATGATCAATAAATTCAATTTCATTCTATAATTTATACACATCTCAAAATCCTATTAAAAATCGAATCTATTCGATTGATATTTGGACTAGAATTGACGAACAACCAAGACCAATATTAGTGTTTATTAATACAGAATAGAAGTTGAAATGGGGCGTAGCCAAGTGGTAAGGCAACGGGTTTTGGTCCCGCTATTCGGAGGTTCGAATCCTTCCGTCCCAGAGTATACGCATTCTAATTAGAAATTATATCGAAATGCAGATTGCTTTTTTGAATAATCTTCTGTTTATGAGTGTAATATTGGATAGAGTATTATTTTTTCTCATTTTGTAATTCTGAATCATATCTTTTTACAAATGGAATCCGGACGGGCTTTTCCGCATATGATTATACCCCTCCCTCACTTCATATTCAAGTAAGTTAATTACTTAGAAAATAGAAAAACCATAATAGATCTATTTGAATTTTCAATGATGTATTCTAAATCAAAATACGAAAGAAAACCCCCCATATTCCCAAATTTCCCTTTTCTATTTCCTAAATTAGCCCAATTATTAATTCAGGGGTTTCTTGATACTAATTGAATTAAAATTCAATCAAATGGTATTAAGTTAGGATAAAAAAAAAGGAACAGCGACATAAGTAATCTGAAGCTCTTTGTCTTTATGCCGAGACTACCTCGCCTAGCATCCCGTAAAGGAGGATTCTTTTTTGATTTATTATAGAATTGGGGGAGTAGATAAGTAATGGAGGGTATAAATTTTATTATCTGTATCTATCCGAATCTCAGATCAAGTAAATTACATATGTAACAAATGTAGTTTACTTGAACCCCCTCTTTTTTAAGCATTCTGTCTTTGGCTATAATATGATGAGAAAAATGGTCAATCTCTGTAACAAGTGAAGTAGGGGGGGTGGAGATTTATACATGTTTCTAGTCACTTTATTTTATGGAAAAATAGTCGAATCATAAATAAAATACGTAGACTAAATGCTTATCTTATCCTTTGAATAGGATTTTTCAATTGAAAGAATAAGGACCTAAATCTTCTCTTTCTTACATACCATACCCGTTTTTTATCTACTCTACAAAAAAAGAAACGGGATTTTTTTCGAATATGATGATCAAATGCGATACTTACTGTAAAATATTATTCAAATAATGATGGCGACGTAAGAATTTTTTTTTCAATTCCATATTTTTAATGATTTCTTATTTATAAGTTTTCGGTACTTGACGAAGTGTGAGGTTGGTGAATCTATCCTGTTGGGTGAGTCACTCAAAGATTCAGATTCAAAAAGAGTCCATTTTCCCGTGTTATTCAAAAAAGTTGTGGATTCATATACTAAAAAAATATGAGATTTTAGTTCAATTCTTGTTGATACTTCTTCAGAAAAAGAAAAATACATCTATATATGAATTATAAATTACTATGTATTGACTGAACCAATGACTATTCATGATTCTATAATTGAATCAATTACATACTGATTCCAAATTCGAGGAATGTTATGGTAAAACTTCGTTTGAAACGATGTGGTAGAAAGCAACGTGCGACTTGAAGGACATAATTGGCTGTGGATTCTTTCATCCACCATTTTATATAGTAATAAAGGTGCTCTTGACTCGACATCCTTTGTTCTGTTTTTCTGTTTCACCCCCTATTGGTTGGGTTGTAATATAAATAGTACATCATGGAGCTCGAGTAAAAACTATTGATTAATTTATCAGGGGCAAGGATCTAGGGTTAGTGCCAATCAATAAGTTGGAACAACTTCGTAAAGTATATCTTCAATATAGAAATCAAAAGACTCCAATTCATAACGTAAAGTTTTTTTTGTTGGAGTTGGTTAAAGTAAAATTCTTTTGATCAAAAGTGTAGCGCACAGGAATTAATCGCTCTATTCTATGATTCTTTCATAGAAAAAAAGAAATCACAAAAAGGGTATGTTGCTACCATTTTGAAACGATTAAGGATTCCCGAAGTAATGTCTAAACCCAATGATTCAAAGTAAAGATAAAGAAAGGATCCTGGAACAAGGAAATACCCTTTGGAATTGTCTCAACAATTAGATCAGAATGAAAAATCAACAATCAAAATAGATTCTAAACGAGACAAAAAAGGAGTTCGAGACCACTCAATAAATGAAATGCCCGAGGATTTTCTTTGAGCTATTTGAGAGTTATCCAACTTGAGTTATGAGTACGAATGATTTTTCTTTTTTCCCGAAAAAATGGAAATTAAAGTCTAATTGATTTGATGATTTTATGTTCTATATAGACATAAATCATTTTTCTCGAGCCGTACGAAGAGAAAACTTCTTATACGTTTCTAGGGGGGGTTGTTCATCTACATCTATCCCGATGAGCCGCCTATCAAATCGTTGCAATTGATGTTCGATCCCGAAGAGAGGGAAGAGATCTTCGTAAAATGGGTTTTTATGATCCGATAAAGAATCAAACTTATTTAAATGTTCCTGCTATTCTATATTTCCTTGAAAAGGGTGCTCAACCTACAGGAACTGTTCATGATATTTTAAAGAAGGCAGGGGTTTTACATAATTTTGCCTTAATTAAACGAAATACAATTAATGAACAATAAAAAAAAAGAGTGTAGGGATGTCTTGTATATAGCTTTATATAATTTTTTTCTCTACCCCCCCCCTCTTGTTTATTCATACCTCTTAATTTTATTATTATAGATTATAAGATTATAGATATAAAATCCCGCGTTCTAGAATAGAACGGCAAAAATCTATTTTATCTTATTGATTTTTTGATATAAATCGAAAAAAATCAAGTGAATGGGAATAAATGATAAAATTGGATTTAAAAATAGAAAATTCGGATAGTATTTTCGAGTGGTTTTTGTTAGAACCCTATTCTCTATTACTATTAACAAATAATAAGCAAGGGATCAAGTTTGTTTATTCAGCTTATATTGATTGATTTTGAGAGATATTGAATAAACTCGAGATTTTTTCCTCTTTTCCTTATTTTATTCCCTCATCTATACTCCTGTTGTTTTTGTATCTATGTAGTGCCAATTCAACACAAGTCCCTTTAAATTATATATATTTTATTAATTATATATATTTCATTATTTCTTTATATTTTCTCCATTGTCTTCTTTTCTAAACATTTATATTGACAACACCGTATCGAACAAATATAATTTGATCGTGTATAAATGAATTTATTTACCTCTACCCTGCGGGTTTGGTTTTTTGTTTCTTGTTAGTTCAATGTTTTGGTTGTGTCATGTAATTCAATCCCTCTATTTATTTTGATTTCGACTGTATCTACACAGCTCAAGTTTTTTTTTTCATTTTTTTTCGGGTTGCTAACTCAATGGTAGAGTACTCGGCTTTTAAGTGCGACTAGGATCTTTTACACATTTGGATGAAGTAATGTATTCGTCCATACCATCGGTAGAGTTTGAAAGACCGCGACTGATCCTGGAAAGAGAATGGGTGGAAAAAATAGCATGTCGTATCAATGGAGAATTCTGAGAATACGGGATCGGCACAAAGCTTTTGGAGCGGAACAAAACGAATTCGAAATTGGGTTGAGTGAATAAATGGATAGAGCCCTGCGGCTCCAATTATAGGGAAATAAGAAGAAACGAGCTTCTGTTCTTAATTTGAATGATTACCCGATCTAATTAGATGTTAAAAATAGATTAGTGCCTAATGCGGGAAAGGTTTTTCCCATGAGTAGATTATCTCTTTTTTTTTTTTAATGAATCCTAACTATTAGCTATTCTCCACTACGGGTTGGAGATAAATGTGTAGAAGAAACAGTATATTGATAAAGAAAGATCTTTTTTTTTTTTTTCAAAATCAAAAGAGCGATTGGGTTTCAAAAATAAAGGATTTCTAAGCCTCTTGTTATCCTATAATGAATACAAACCTATTTTATTATATGGAAAGAAGCGGATAAGGATTCTGTTCATGAGTTTACCTGTTTCCGAGGTATTTATTCATTTTTCTTACTCGAATACCTTGTTTTGACTGTATCGCACTATGTATCATTTGATGACCCGAGAAATCCCTGATTTTTGGTTCAAATCGTATTGCAAATGGAAAAATCTCAAGGATATTTAGAACTAGATAAATCTTGGCGACATGATTTCCTATATCCACTTATTTTTCAAGAGTATATTTATGCACTTGCTCATGAGCAGGGTTTAAATAGGTCAATTTTGTTAGAAAATACGGATCATGACAATAAATATAGTTCACTAATTGTGAAACGTTTAATTACTCGAATGCATCAACAGAATCATTTTCTTATTTTCGATAATGATTCGAATCAAAATCCGTTTTGGAAGCACAACAACAATTTGTATTCTCAAACGATATCAGAAGGGTTTGTAATCATAGTGGAAATTCCATTTTCCCCACGATTCGTAGATTCCCTAGAAGAGAAAAAAAAAATATTAAAATCTAATAATTTACGATCAATTCATTCAATATTTCCTTTTTTAGAGGACAAATTTGTACATTTAAATTTTGTATCAAATATACTAATACCCTACCCTATCCATCTGGAAATCGTGGTTCAAAGCCTTCGCTATCGGGTAAAAGATGCCTCTTCTTTGCATTTATTACGATTCTTTCTCTTTACTCTAAACAAATCCATTTCTAGTTTTTCAAAAAGGAATCCACGATTATTCTTGTTCCTATATAATTCTCATGTATATGAATATGAATCCACCTTCCTTTTTCTCCGTAACAAAACCTCTCATTTACGATCAACGTCTTCTGGGGCCTTTCTTGAGCGAATATTTTTCTATGGAAAAATAAAGCATCTTATAGAAGTTTTTGCTAATGATTTTCAGGCCATCCTATGGTTGTTCAAGGATCCTTTCATGCATTATGTTAGGTATCAGGGAAAGTCAATTTTGGCTTCAAAAAGGACGTCTCTTCGGATGAATAAATGGAAATATTACCTTATCAATTTCTGGCAATGTCAGTTTTATGTGTGGTCTCAACCCGGAAGGGTCTCTATAAACCAATTATCTAATCATTCACTTGATTTTCTAGGCTATCTTTCGAGTGTACGACTAAA